GATTATTGGGTAGGTACAACCAATCAATTCTAACTAGAATCTAACTAGAAAGCGATCAAAATAGAAAATTTTTCATCATAATAAAAGCAGGATCTTTCCTTCTAGGCTGGGGGGATAAAGAGAAAATTGTTTTCTTACAAAAACGAAAAAAAAAATTCTATTTCTATTCATGTTTGCAAAAACAATGTTTTCTTCTTTTTCTGATTATCTATTTATACTATACCGACCGGATTAAATCAAGAAATTAGAAATTATAATGAATTGACTGAGCGAGGGGTCTATATTTTATGGTTAATGGATATCTTTAGATCATGATTCTATCTATTTAGACTATGATTCCATATCAGAAGAATTCTCAAATTGCTTTATAGGCCAGTTTTAGAGTTATCAAAAAAACCCTTATCCTATCTATCTATTCTATTAAAAATAGAAATAGATAAAGAATTTTTTTATAGTTGATTGTATAGTGTATACACGTAAATATACAACACAAAAAAATGGGCGGTTATTCTATTTTCATCATACAATGATTCTTTTTCTTCTTTGTATCATAATTCAACCAACTGAGGTTATTCTAAGCTGTAACTTCAATCAAATAAGAATAGTTTCTTTCATTGGTAGACTATTCCAGTAAAGTAAGATGGAATCGAATCCGGTTCCCATATTGATTTCTTAGTTCTTATCAATTCTTTTTTTGAATATTGAATTTTTTAAGATCGAATAGACTGACCATTTTTTTCTTTTTTTCATGAGAATGAATATGTTTTTATGTTATTTCGTACTGTAGAATTCTTTTCCTTGGGGGATCATTTTCCCGCGAGAAGTAATGAGAACAATGATAGAATGGATTGCTACCTATGTCTAGATCGCGGATAAATGGAAATTTTATTGATAAAACCTTTTCAATTGTAGCCAATATCTTATTACGAATAATTCCGACAACTTCAGGAGAAAAAGAGGCATTTACCTATTACAGAGATGGTGCGATTTGATTTTTTTTATTACTCTCAGTCTTACGAGAAAAGAAATACACACGATTCGTGATCGGTAAAAAAAGAAAATAAAAAAATCTACGCTTGTTGAAGGTAAAGTTTGGAAATAGAACAATTCCTTCTGTCGTGTATCCTCGATTAATGCAGCCTCAGATGCTATGTTTCAATTCTCGATTCTAGTATTGAGCGAAAGGTTATACCTATGGTTCGGTATTACAGGTCAATCCTAGTCCACTAATACCAATAGGCAGCAGAGGGGAAGAAGCACTACACCTAGGAATCAACAACACTAAAACTTTGTTATAAATTATCCCTTTCTTTAGCAGGCTTGGGACTAAAAGAATGGTTGGGACAACAAACATCCATCTCGTTTGTATTTTGGATACCCGTATAACCATCGAAGGCTGTTGAAGTGACTTATTTCTGGAATTTGGGAAGCGTTGAGAACAAAGAAATTGTTGGAGTTATCATTTCTCTCTAGTACCAATACGTTTGATGTTAAGAAAAGATCTCTTGCAGGAAGGTTGGCTAGAGATTTCTTGTAAAAACACTAGCCCTACTCAGTTCATAATGAGAAGTTTTTCATCTTCTTTATTTTATCATTTTATCATTATGCACATAAGGGAGGAGCCGTATGAGATGAAAATCTCATGTACGGTTCTGTAACGGAGATTCTTTGAATTGAATGACGACCGTAACGGATGTCAGCCCAATCCGAAGGAAATTATGCGGAAGCTTTACAGAATTATTATGAAGCTATGCGACTAGAAATTGATCCCTATGACCGAAGTTATATACTCTATAACATAGGACTTATCCACACAAGTAACGGAGAACACACAAAAGCTTTGGAATATTATTTTCGAGCGCTCGAACGAAACCCATTCTTACCACAAGCTTTTAATAATATGGCCGTGATCTGTCATTACGTGCGACTATCTCCACTATAGAAAGAAAAAAGTAAAGAAAGATCAAATTCACTAGTAAATACTATAAAAAAGGGCTTTCTACATAAGCATCGTCTAAAACAACGATTTTTATTAGCTGTAGAAAAGAAAGAAACTTCATAGAAGTTGAAATATGAAGAAATAGATATGCCTAGCTATTTTAGTCTATGGGTAAAGTATCTAATTGATAGAGTAAGCACCGTAAAGATCAATTAGCGAGGTTTTGGCCGATACAATAAGAACTGCTTACTTATGTCATGATGTGAGACAAACGTTAGTAATCAACTTATGTAATAGAGTTGATCCACTAAGGTATTGAGCAGCGGTGTAGGATCAGATCCCAAAGATAGTAAGTCTTTCCTTTCGAAAGTCTTTTTCAAAAATTCTATATAATCTAAATTTCTATATGATATGAAACTGAGATAGTTACCTTTCAGAAAATTCTAATGATAGGCGAAATGTCTATGTTTTATTCTTCTGAAGGTGGGAGAAAAGATAAAACTAAAATAAACCGGATTTTTAATCCAAACTTAAGATTTAAGTTTGAAACTCATTTTATTA